GAGAATATCCTCTGGTGTTGGCGTTGAGGGAATTGCACGGATAGAGATTCAAAAAAGAATTGATCTAATTCAAGTCATAATTTATATAGGATTCCCAAAATTCTTAATAGAAAATAGACCGCGGAGAGTCGAAGAATTGCAGATGAATGTACAAAAAGAACTTCATTGTGCGAACCAAAAACTAAACATTGCTATTACACGAATTGCAAATCCTTATGGACACCCTAATATTCTTGCAGAATTTATAGCTGGCCAATTAAAGAATAGAGTTTCTTTTCGCAAAGCAATGAAAAAAGCTATTGAATTAACCGAGCTGGCGAATACAAAAGGAATTCAAGTACAAATTGCGGGACGTATCGACGGAAAAGAAATTGCACGCGTCGAATGGATCAGAGAAGGTAGGGTTCCTCTACAAACCATTGGAGCTAAAATTAATTATTGTTCCTATACAGTTCGAACTATATACGGGGTATTAGGAATCAAAATTTGGATATTTGTAGACGAAGAATAATAAGACTTTACGTGTTTTTACATTATACCCAGTAATGGACAAAAAAAGAAAAACCCTTTTATTCTTTTCTTTTATTCTTTTTATGTTCAAGCAAAACAAAAAAAGAGCAATTCTGCAATTCTAGAGGGTTAAATAAAAATTCGATTGATCATTTTATATAATTGCTATGCTTAGTGTGTGACTCGTTGGTTTTTTTAGGCTAGGATTCAAAAAAACGGACCAGGGCCCAGAGTATGAACTAATAACTATAGCACTAATAACCAACTCATTGCTTCGCATTATCTGGATCCAAAGAACCAGTCAAGATAAAGATATAATATATTGGACATATCGTTGTAGCAACTGAAATCTTTTTTTGCATAAAGATAAAAAAACCAATCGGATTATGAGTTGTGAAGTTCTAAGTCGGAAAGCAAAACAGAAAAAAGTATGCGGAGAAGTGGAAGGATGAGAGAAAGAGAGAACGGAAATATCAATGATATATGATTCCAATATGGAAGGTCGATGAGTCATCTCATAAAACGCAGTGTAATAAAGCATAAATTCAATAATGATTCATGCATAATTAGATGAATCCGCTTATAGAACAAAAAAATCAAGAGCCTCGAGCCAATAAAGACTGAGAAAATTGACTTAAGAAAAAAGGACTCCGCCGGAAAATTCAGACCTAACCATTAATCGAGAAGCAATGGGAACGATATAACCCGTGAATGCAGAAGATTCTATTGAAAATGAATCTTAATGATTGATTCATTGGGTGGGATGGCGGAACAAACCAGGGACCTCCTCTTTTATTCTTTTATTTTGAGAGGTCATGAACTAACCCTATAACTGAAATAGATATGGAAATGACTGAAATAGATATGGAAAGAGTAAATATTCGCCCGCGAAAGTTTTTTTTTATTAGATTGATACATTTTTGTCGATCCCATATGATAAAAGGAAAAACAAAAGAAAGATTTTTTTATAACGATAACGTTATAAAAAAAGACATTGACATTATCTAGAAATAGAATACATGTTTACTTAAATAATATCTAAACACGCTAGACAAATTTCGAATAGATTAACGAATTGATTAATTAGATGCAATTTCAAAGAATCCTACGATTCAGCATATTATTCATTAAACACATGTATATCTTGATAAAATCTGTTTTAGTCGTTTCATTCGCGAGGAGCTGGATGAGAAGAAACTCTCATGTCCAGTTCTGTAGTAGAGATGGAATTGAAAAAGAACCATCAACTATAACCCAAAAAGAACAAGATTCCGTAAACAACATAGAGGAAGAATGAAAGGAATATCTTATCGAGGTAATCATATTTGTTTCGGTAGATATGCTCTTCAAGCACTTGAACCCGCTTGGATTACATCTAGACAAATCGAAGCAGGGCGCCGAGCAATGACACGAAATGTACGCCGTGGCGGAAAAATATGGGTACGTATATTTCCAGACAAACCAGTTACAGTAAGACCCACGGAAACCCGTATGGGTTCAGGGAAAGGATCCCCAGAATATTGGGTAGCTGTTGTTAAACCGGGTAGAATACTTTATGAAATGGGTGGAGTAGCCGAAAATATAGCTCGAAAGGCTATTTCAATAGCGGCGTCAAAAATGCCTATAAGAACTCAATTCATTATTTCTGGATAGAAATGTAGAACCAAAGGAAAGAAGTCTTGTGTATAAAAAAAACAATTGCAGGGTTTTCTTTCTTTTTTTTTTTTTTACTTCGTCCTTTGCTTTATTTTACATTAAAAAAACGGATAAAAAAAAATGATATGATTCAACCTCAAACCCATTTGAATGTAGCAGACAATAGCGGGGCACGAGAATTGATGTGTATTCGAATAATAGGAGCTAGTAATCGCCGATATGCTCATATTGGTGATGTTATTGTTGCTGTGATAAAAGAAGCAGTACCAAATACGCCTCTAGAAAGATCAGAAGTGATCAGAGCTGTAATTGTACGTACTTGTAAAGAACTCAAACGCGATAACGGTATAATAATACGATATGATGACAATGCTGCAGTTGTCATTGATCAAGAAGGAAATCCAAAAGGAACCCGAGTTTTTGGCGCGATCGCCCGGGAATTGAGACAGTTAAATTTTACTAAAATAGTTTCATTAGCACCTGAGGTATTATAATATGAGACCGTGAGATAGTGATAGTATTTAAATAAAATATATAAATTAGTGGATTATGTCTCACGCATATACTTTTAAGAATTTTCTTTAATAATTTTTATAAAAAAAGAACATGCTGATTATATCCAAATTCGGAAGCAACAATAATTTGAGTTTATCATGGGTAAGGACACTATTGCTGACATAATAACTTCTATACGAAATGCTGACATGGATCGAAAGGGAACGGTTCGAATAGCATCTACTAACATGACCCAAAACGTTGTTAAAATACTTTTACAAGAGGGTTTTCTCGAAAACGTAAGGAAACTTGTAGAAAATAACAAATATTTTTTGGTTTTAACCCTACGACATAGAAGGAATAGGAAAGGACCATATAGAACTCTTTTAAATTTAAAACGAATAAGTCGACCGGGTCTCCGAATCTATTCTAACTATCAACGAATTCCTAGAATTTTAGACGGGATGGGGATTGTAATCCTCTCTACTTCTCGGGGTATAATGACAGACCGAGCAGCTCGGCTAGAAGGAATCGGCGGAGAAATTTTGTGCTATATATGGTAAATTTTCTGCTATCCGAATTGTATCTGTAACTTCCTGTTTGTGAAAAAAACGAATAAAAAAGCCAAGTTATCTAATATCACGCCTTCCTACATTAGTTGATACTTCAAGGAGGGTTTGTCTGGAATAAAAGAAGAAAAATGGATTCATGAAGGTTTAATTACTGAATCACTTCACAATGGTATGTTCGGGGTTCGTTTAAATAATGAAGTCAGATTCTAAGTTCTGTTTCAGGAAGGATCCGACACTCTTTTCTACATATACTACCAGGAGATAGAATCAAAATTTAAGTAAGTCGTTATGATTCAAACGGGGGGGGGGCGCAGAATTTCTAGACCCCACAACAAAGATTCGAATGGTTCGGTGGTTTTTCAAGATTCCTTTCATGAGGATCCAATTCACGGTTCAAAAATCTCAAGAAACTCATTTTCTTCCAATCAGTAAAGTAGATTCGAAATTCAGTTAAGGAATAACAATTATGAAAATAAGAGCCTCCGTTCGTAAAATTTGTGAAAAATGCCGACTGATCCGTAGAAGGGGACGCATTATAGTAATTTGTTCCAACCCGAGACATAAACAAAGACAAGGATAATCTTTCGAAAAGGGACTCTCTAAAGGAACCGATGAACAAATCAAAATAAAAGATCCGTTTTGACATGAAATGGATATATCCATATATCTCTGACTTATATTTCGGAAATGATAAAATATGGCAAAATCTATACCAAGAAGCGGTTCACGTAGGACTGGACGTGTGGGTTCACGTAAAAGTGCACGGCGAATACCAAAGGGCGTTATTCATGTTCAAGCAAGTTTCAACAACACCATTGTGACAGTTACAGATGTACGGGGTCGGGTTATTTCTTGGTCCTCCGCCGGTACTTGTGGATTCAGGGGTACAAGAAGAGGGACACCTTTTGCTGCTCAAACCGCAGCAGGAAATGCTATTCGAGCAGTAACAGATCAAGGTATGCAACGAGCAGAAGTAATGATAAAAGGTCCGGGTCTCGGAAGAGATGCCGCATTACGCGCTATTCGTCGAAGTGGTATACTTTTAAGTTTCGTAAGGGACGTAACCCCTATGCCACATAATGGCTGCAGACCCCCTAAAAAAAGGCGAGTGTAGAAATAAACATTGAAGAGATTTCAAGAGAAATAAATGACTCAAAAATCTGACAAATAATATTACTATGGTTCGAGAGAAATTAAAAGTATCTACTCGGACACTACAGTGGAAATGTGTTGAATCAAGAGCAGACAGTAAGCGTCTTTATTATGGACGCTTTATTCTGTCTCCACTTATGAAAGGTCAAGCCGACACAATAGGCATTGCGATGCGAAGAGCTTTGCTTGGAGAAATCGAAGGAACATGTATTACACGCGCAAAATCTGAGAAAATCCCGCATGAATATTCTACCATAGTAGGTATTCAAGAATCAGTACATGAAATTTTAATGAATTTGAAAGAAATTGTATTGAGAAGTAATCTATATGGAACTCGTGACGCGCTTATTTGTGTCAAAGGTCCTGGATATGTAACTGCTCAAGACATCCTCTTACCACCTTCTGTGGAAATCGTTGATAATACGCAGCATATAGCTAACCTAACGGAACCAACTGATTTTTGTATTGGATTACAAATTGAAAGGAATCGAGGATATAATATAAAAACACAAAATAACTTTCAAGACGGAAGTTATCCTATAGATGCTATATTCATGCCTGTTCGAAACGCGAATCATAGTATTCATTCTTATGGAAATGGAAATGAAAAACAAG